GCTTTTTATGATTACATCGGCAATAATCCGGCAAAAGGCGGATTGTTCAGGGCAGGCTCAATGGACAACGGGGATGGAATAGCTGTTGGGTGGTTAGGACATCCTATCTTTAGAGATAAAGAAGGACGCGAACTTTTTGTACGTCGTATGCCTACGTTTTTTGAAACATTTCCTGTTGTTTTGGTAGACGGAGACGGAATTGTTAGAGCCGATGTTCCTTTTCGAAGGGCAGAATCGAAGTATAGTGTCGAACAAGTAGGTGTAACTGTTGAGTTCTATGGTGGTGAACTAAATGGGGTTAGTTATAGCGACCCGGCTACTGTGAAAAAATATGCTAGACGCGCTCAATTGGGTGAAATTTTTGAATTAGATCGTGCTACTTTAAAATCCGATGGTGTTTTTCGTAGCAGTCCGAGGGGTTGGTTTACTTTTGGACATGCTTCGTTTGCTCTGCTTTTCTTCTTCGGACACATTTGGCACGGTGCTCGAACTTTGTTCAGAGATGTTTTTGCTGGTATTGATCCGGATTTAGACGCTCAAGTGGAATTTGGAGCATTCCAAAAACTTGGAGATCCAACTACAAAAAGACAAGTAGTTTGATACAAAATTGATTTCTTACCTTTTGCCTATATATACACATATATAGGGTACTGGAAACGTCTTGGTTTGAATCGCTGCTTTTTTTTGAATCTTGCTCTTTTTTATTCAAGGGACAGTCCCAAATCCAAATAAACAGGTATGGAAGCTATAATTGTAAACCACGATCGAATCTATGGAAGCATTGGTTTATACATTTCTCTTAGTCTCGACTCTAGGAATAATTTTTTTCGCTATCTTTTTTCGAGAACCGCCTAAAGTTCCAACTAAAAAAAGGTGAAATGATTTTTCATTATCTTAATTGAAGTAAAGAGCCTCCCAATCTTGGGAGGCTCTTTACTTCAATTAGTCTCCGTGTTCTTCGAACGGATCCCTTAGTTGTTGAGAAGGTTGCCCAAAAGCAGTATATAAGGCATACCCGGTAAAACTTACAAGTAAACCAGATATAGAGATGGCGACTAGGGTTGCTGTTTCCATTATTATATAATTTCAAGATCACAATGGATCTATGATAAAATCATTTATTTACAACGGAATGGTATACAAAGTCAACAGATCTCAATTAATACAAAATAGGATTTATGGTATGGCTACACAAAGCATTGAGGATAGTTCTAGATCTGGTCCAAGACGAACTATTGTAGGGGATTTATTAAAACCATTGAATTCGGAATATGGTAAAGTCGCTCCTGGATGGGGAACTACTCCTTTGATGGGTGTTGCAATGGCTTTATTTGCGGTATTCCTATCTATTATTTTGGAGATTTATAATTCCTCCGTTTTACTGGATGGAATTTCAATGAATTAGATTTACAAGAACCACTAAGTCCTAACTTTTCACTAAAAAGTGAAGCTTTTGGATCTCGGATTTTTTTTTAGCCCATTCTATGGTAGTTCGATCGTGGAATTTCTTTCTTTCTTTATTTCTGGAATATGAGTGTGCGGTTTGTTATAATGGATCCTGTTGATAGTATAGAGTAAAGGGTCTGTCATCTTATCTTGATAGAGATGGTTTTTTACCTCGTCAGATAGTTATTCTAGTATCTGGAGCACGAAATATATGAAATAGATTACAAAGTATTAGGACTATGATTCATACTTAATATTCAGACCTCGCGACCGGACTACAAAAAATTTCAAATAGTTAGATAAAGTAAAAATTGAAAGATTTTTCTTCTTTCAAACTCTTTGTCTATTATTTTGATTAAAAAACAAACCTTTCTTTGAATTTTTAGTCATTATATTAAATAAGTGATGAAACAACGGTTCTTACTCAGGGAATCCTTGGGTTTTGTTTGAAGGTTTTATTGAATCATCGTGGTTCTAGTATGAATCTGAGGTCTCAATTGATTTATAGGATCTTAACAAGAAAATTCCCATCAATCAATAATAAAGAAAACAACAGTAAGTCTGCATTACATACAAAGAAAAATACCAAATCACGAAAAGAAAAATGGGTAAATTAAATAGAAAAGTCAATAGGCCGGTAACGATTAACATCATGCGATAAATGAGCCGACTTGATATTTTGGCATTATAACTACAAAGAATAATTTTAGGATTTTTCTTTTTTCCTATAGAGATGGTTGTTAAATCATAGGATTAAGAAGTTTCTCTAATAGATATCTGTTTCAACTAGTATTTCTGTTTGAGCTGTACGAGATGAAATTCTCATATACAGTTCTCAGAGGGGGAGTCCCTTTTGGTTTACCTATCTCAATAAAGTATATGATTGGTTCGAAGAACGTCTCGAGATTCAGGCGATTGCAGATGATATAACTAGTAAATATGTTCCTCCTCATGTTAACATATTTTATTGTTTAGGAGGAATTACCCTTACTTGTTTTTTAGTACAAGTAGCTACGGGATTTGCTATGACTTTTTACTATCGTCCGACCGTTACCGAGGCTTTTGCTTCTGTTCAATATATAATGACCGAAGTTAACTTTGGTTGGTTAATCCGATCAGTTCATCGATGGTCGGCAAGTATGATGGTTCTAATGATGATCTTGCACGTATTTCGCGTGTATCTCACCGGTGGCTTTAAAAAACCCCGTGAATTAACTTGGGTTACGGGTGTGGTTCTTGCTGTATTGACTGCATCTTTTGGTGTAACAGGTTATTCCTTACCTTGGGACCAAATAGGTTATTGGGCAGTCAAAATTGTAACAGGTGTGCCGGAAGCTATTCCTGTAATAGGATCGCCGTTAGTAGAGTTATTACGTGGAAGTGCTAGTGTAGGACAATCCACTTTGACTCGTTTTTATAGTTTACATACTTTTGTATTACCTCTTCTTACTGCCGTATTTATGTTAATGCACTTTTTAATGATACGTAAGCAAGGTATTTCGGGTCCTTTATAGAGAATATAGATCATAGATATTTGTAATCAATCATTGATTGGGGAGAAAGAATAGTATTTCATTGCTACAAATATGGATTATTAAAAAAAAATAAGACATGTATTTGGATAATTTCCTTCAACACCCAAAATTGTATTCTTTATTTGGCATGAATAGTTGAAGTGAATTTGCCGAAGAGAAAAATGGATTATGGGAGTGTGTGGCTTGGATTATTGATTTGGCCGTGCGGATATACGCTTTTATCCGCCACATTGGAATTTACAACCAAATGTGTCTTTGTTTCAATCACTGTGTAAGTCCCCTACAGAGGATAGGCGGGTTCACTTCAAGAGAATCTTTTCTATGATCAGACCAAATCATGCCGTGCATGACCTGGCTCCGTAAAACCCAGTACCTGTAAATAAGTGATATAATAGAATCCTTATTTTTTTTTATCTATTTTTCGTTTTATCTATTTCATTTATTTAATACTTACTAAATAGTATGGAAATGCAGTCATTTCCTCTGCATCGACCCAATTTATGATACTATCGGAGTGAAACAAGGGATCTAAAGAATGGTGGAGGCTAAACTATATTAGTAACAAGTAAATCTTTTGGATGTAAAAAGTCTCCATTTTTTTGGAGATAAGGACTAATCTAAAGGTTTGAGACAACCCAAAAAGCACTTGGTTATGATTCCTTTTCTAGGCCTACTGCCTACTTGGGTATTGAGCATTTCCCTATAAGAACCAAACTCCTTAGCAATGGAATATTGCAACTCTGAAAAAAGGAATCCAGTCCATTTTTTATTCCATAAAATCTTTCATATATCTGTAGATATGGATAACATATAGATTTTATAACATCTAAATAACATCTAAGCATATAGATTTTTTATATGGATCCGTTTGGTTCGTTTGATTCTTGCTCGAGCCGGATGATAAAAAATTATCATGTCCGGTTCCTTCGGAGGATGGATCCATAAGAATTCACCTATCCCAATAACAAAAAAACCTGACTTAAATGATCCTGTATTAAGAGCTAAATTGGCTAAAGGAATGGGTCATAATTATTATGGAGAACCCGCTTGGCCGAACGATCTTTTATATATTTTTCCAGTAGTAATTCTAGGTACTATTGCATGTAATGTTGGATTAGCGGTTCTAGAACCATCAATGATTGGTGAACCTGCGGATCCATTTGCAACTCCTTTGGAAATATTGCCCGAATGGTATTTCTTTCCTGTATTTCAAATACTTCGTACGGTACCCAATAAATTATTGGGTGTTCTTTTAATGGTTTCAGTACCCGCGGGATTATTAACAGTGCCCTTTTTAGAAAATGTTAATAAATTCCAAAATCCATTTCGTCGTCCAGTTGCGACAACTGTCTTTTTGATTGGTACCGTAGTGGCCCTTTGGTTAGGTATTGGAGCAACATTACCTATTGATAAATCCTTAACTTTAGGTCTTTTTCAAATTGATTCAATTGTAAAATATTACGACGTGTGTATCTAGGGAATAGTCGCTTCAAAGTGAATTCTCCCTAGATAACATCTATTCAATTCCATTTTTGATCTATTTCGCAAATATATGGATTGTGCTAAATATTCAAAAAATTTTTGATCTTTTTTTCTAAAGATAAAGAAGATGAGAATAAATAAAAATTCAATGGATTTCTAATTTATTCTTTGGGAAATCAATTACGAAATGCTTTTCTATTTCTAGAATACCCAATATACGTTTTACATCTTCTATGTGAAAGTGCTCAATTTTCATAAGGTCTTCTTGACTGTTATTCAAAAGGTCCGATAATGTATGTATATTGGACCTTTTGAGACAATTATAGATCTTAGGAGTCAGTTCTAATTGGTCAACAAAAATAGATTTCAATGCTATTTCTTTTTTATTTTTTCTTAGTTTAGCCAATCTGTCGTGAAAAGTAAAAAGGGGTAAAGTTACCTTGTGTTGATTTTTTTCTAAATCTAAGTCTTCTTCTTCTGCATGTAGAAAAGGAATAAATAAATCAATCAAATTCCGGGAGGCTTCATGAAGTGCTTCTTTAGGAGTTAAACTTCCATTTGTCCATATTTCGAGAAAAAGGATCTCTTGCTTTTCATTCCAATTTCCATAAGAATGAACACTATGATTCACGTTTCGAACAGGCATGAATACAGCATCTATAGGATAACTTCCATCTTCAAAGTTATTTGTCAGTTTTATACGGTAGCCGCGATTCCTCTCGATTTGTAATCCAATACACAAATCAATCGGTTCCGTTAGGCTAGCGATATGCTGTGTATTATCAATAAGTTCCACAGAAGGTGGTAAGATGATGTTTTGAGCAGTTACATATCCAGGACCCTTGACACAAATAGACGCGTCATGAGTTCCATACAAATTGCTTCTTAATCCAATTTCTTTCAAATTCATTAAAATTTCATGTACGGATTCTTGAATACCGGCTATAGTAGAAAATTCGTGTGGTATTTTCTCAAATTTTGCACGTGTGATACATGTTCCTTCTATTTCTCCAAGTAAAGCTCTTCGCATCGCAATGCCTATTGTATCGGCTTGACCTTTCATAAGTGGAGACAGAATAAAGCGTCCATAATAAAGACGCTTACTATCTGTTCTTAATTCAACACACTTCCACTGTAGTGTCCGAGTAGATATTGTTACTTTCTCTCGAACCATAATAATAATATTTAAAATCATTGAATTTTTTATTTCTCTTGAAATCTCTTCAATGTTTATTTTTACACCCGTCTTTTTTTAGGGGGCCTGCACCCATTATGTGGCATAGGGGTTACATCCCGGACGAAACTTAATAATATACCACTTCTCCGAATAGCTCTTAATGCCGCATCTCTTCCAAGACCAGGACCCTTTATCATGACTTCTGCTCGTTGCATACCTTGATCCACTACTGTCCGAATAGCATTTCCTGCTGCGGTTTGAGCAGCAAAGGGTGTCCCTCTTCTTGTGCCCCTGAATCCACAAGTGCCAGCAGAGGACCAAGAGATCACTCGACCTCGTACATCTGTAACGGTCACAATAGTATTGTTGAAACTAGCTTGAACATGAATAATACCTTTTGGTATTTTACGTGTATTCTTACGTGAACCAATACGTGCATTCTTGCGTAAACCAATTTTTGGTAAAAGTTTTGCCATATTTTTTCATCTCATAAATATAAGTCAGAGGTCTATGGATATATCCATTTCATGTCAAAATGGATCCTCTATTTTGATTTGTACATCGGATCCCTTAGAGCTAAAGTACTTCCGTTTCCAAAGATTATCCTTGTCTTTGTTTATGTCTCGGGTTAGAGCAAATCACTATAATTCGCCCTCGTCTACGTATCAGTCGACATTTTTCACAAATTTTACGAACAGAGGCCCTTATTTTCATATTTTTCATTCCTTTGTTTTGAATATACATTTTTTTTGAAGAAACTTAGTTTTTTGAAATCTTGAATTCTATCCCTATGAAAGAAATGTTGAAGTTGAAAAACCTACCTAAACATTCGAATCTTTGTTTTGGAATTTCTAAATTAGACGTTCTTTGGTCGAATTTTAACGACTTGTTTCCATTTTAAATCTATCTTATAGGTTTTTCTATTGTAGGTATAAAACAAAACTACGTTGGATCTTTCCTGAAGCATAACCTAATGGAAAACCGGATTCTCATTATCTAAATCAATCTGGAACATACCATAGAAAGAGATTCAGGGATTAAACAAAACCTTCCTGAATTTTTTTTCTTTCGTTTTATTTAAAACCTTTTTGAAGTATCAACTAATGGAATCTAGGAGGAATTTTATTCGAAACTCTTTCTTGACTTTTTTTTTCAAAACAAAAAAATAAGGAGTTCGGATACAATTCGTATATTCATAAAGATTACCATATATAACACAAGATTTCTCCACCAATTTTTTCTAGTCGAGCCTCTCGGTCTGTCATTATACCCCGAGAAGTAGAAAGAATTACAATTCCCATCCCGCCTAAAATTCTAGGAATTTTTTGATAGTTAGAATAGATTCGTAAACCAGGTCGACTGATTCGTTTTAAATTTAGATTAGTTCTATTTAAATTTAGATTAGTTCTATAAGGCCCTTTCCTATTCTTTCTATGTCGTAGGGTTAAAACCAAAAAATTTTGATTGCTTTCTCGATGTTTCCTCACATTTTCAATAAAACCCTCTCGGAAAAGTATTTTAATAATACTTTCAGTGATGATAGTAGATACTACTCGAACAGTTCCTTTTCCATCCATGTCAGCATTTCGTATAGAGGTTATTATGTCAGCAATAGTGTCCTTACCCATAATAAATTAAATTTTTAGTTTCTCCCTAATTTTGATATAATCAACATATTCTTTTTTTTCTTTTTTTTTTTTTATGAATGAATTCTTTTCTTAAAGGTATATGCGTGAAACACAATCCACTAATTAAAATGAAAATGGAACCTTTGTCATTCAAATATTCTAACTATATTCTCGTCGTCTAATGCTTTATTTTTTATAATACTTCAGGTGCTAATGATACTATTTTAGTGAAATTTAACTGTCTCAATTCCCGGGCGATCGCACCAAAAATTCGAGTTCCTTTCGGATTTCCTTCTTGATCAATAACAACTGCGGCATTGTCATCATATCGTATTATCATACCGTTATCGCGTTTCAGCTCTTTACAAGTACGTACAATTACGGCTCTGATCACCTCTGATCTTTCTAGAGGTGAATTTGGTATTGCTTCCTTGATCACAGCAACAATAACGTCACCGATATGAGCATATCGTCGATTACTAGCCCCTACGATTCGAATACACATCAATTCTCGGGCTCCGCTGTTATCTGCTACATTTAAATAGGTTTGAGATTGAATCATATCGTGTTTTTTAATCTGTTATTTCAATGCAAAGGGCAAAAGAAGAAATATTGTTTGTCCAAAACAAAAAAAAAAGAAACTTGTGATTTTTTTTCATTCCGAGTTTCTATGTCAAACTGTCAAAATAATGAATTGAGTTCGTATAGGCATTTTTGACGCTGCTAGTGAAATAGCTTTTCTAGCTATATTTTCGGCTACTCCGCCCATTTCATAAAGTATTCTGCCTGGTTTAACGACAGCTACCCAATATTCGGGAGATCCTTTCCCCGAACCCATACGCGTTTCCGTAGGTCTTACGGTAACAGGTTTGTCGGGAAATATACGTACCCATATTTTTCCACCGCGGCGTGCGTTTCGTGTCATTGCCCTACGTCCCGCTTCTATTTGTCTAGATGTAATCCACGCGGGTTCAAGGGCCTGAAGAGCATATCTACCGAAACAAATATGATTACCTCGATAAGATATTCCTTTCATTCTTCCTCTATGTTGTTTACGAAATTTGGTTCTTTTGGGGTTCTAGTTGATGGTTTTTTCTCAATTCCATCTCTACTACAGAACTGGACATGAGAGTTTCTTCTCATCCAGCTCCTCGCGAATGAAAATGAAATGATTATAAAAAATATACATTACGTGTAGTTAATGATAATATACGGAATCGTGGGATTCTTTGCGAGTTTATGATCTATTTATTAGAATTTTTTTATAGATAGAACTATCTATTCCATTTCTATTCTCAAATTTTAGATAATTTTTTTTACATAAACGAATCTTTTATAATTATGATATCAGATTATTTAAAATTTAGAAACCAAATAATCTAATAATTTTCGCGGGCGAATATTGACTCTGTTTAATATTTATTTCATTTCCAGGGTTAAGCGATGCCTTTTCAGAATAAACGAAGAGTCTCTCGGTTCCTTTCGCCATCCCGCCCCCAAAAATAATTAAGATTCGTTTTCAATAGAATCTTATGTATTCACAGGTTCCGTCGTTCCCACCGCTTCTTGATTAATGGTTAGGTCTTAATTCTACAATGAAGCCCCTAATGAAATATGTTCTTGAGTCAATCTTCTCAGTCTTTCTTGGCTCAAGGCTCTTGATTTTTTTGTTCTATGAACAGATTTCTTTAATTAGAAATTAATCCGTATTGATGCTTTATTACAATTGGCTTTTTTGAGATGACTCACAGACCTTACATATTGGAATCATATATCATCGATATTCTTTTTCTCTCCTTCTCTCACTCGTCCATTTATCCGCAGAATTTTTTATTTTGCTTTACAATTCAAAAAAGGTTTTGTTTATGTAAAAAAAATGGAAATTGCTAATAAGGATATGTCCACATACCTTGACCGCTTTTTTAGATGCGGATAATGTGAAGCGGTGGGTTGGTTTTTAGTTCTATACTTAATTAGTTCATAATGGGGATCTTTTAATCCTTACCCTAAAAAACCAACGAGTCGCACACTAAGCATAGCAAGTATATCAAATTATCAATCGAATTTTGATTTTATTCAATCCTATAGAATTAAAAGAATTCAAATTTCTCCTTTTTTGTTTTAGTTGAACAAAAAAAGAGTGACAGAGTTTATCATTTTGTGTTCTATCAATAAATAGAATAGAAAGACGAGTTAAGTAAAAATTTACTATTCCTCGTCTTCAAATATCCAAATTTTTATGCCTAATACTCCATAAATAGTTCTAACTGTATAGCAACAATAATCAATTTTAGCTCGAATGGTTTGTAGAGGAACCCTACCTTCTCTAATCCATTCGGCGCGTGCGATTTCTTTTCCGTCAAGACGTCCTGCAATTTGTACTTGAATTCCTTTTGTATTTGCCTGTTCGGTTAATTCAATAGCCTTTTTCATTGCTTTGCGAAACGAAACTCTATTCTTTAATTGTCCGGCTATAAATTCTGCAAGAATTTTAGGTTGCCCATAAGGCTTTGCAATTCTGATAATAGAAATGTTGGTTTTTCGGTTTACACAATTGAATTCTTTTTGTACAGTCATCTGTAATTCTTCGATTCTTTTAGGTTTACCCTCTATTAAAAATTTTGGAAATCCCATATATATTATGATCTGAATCACATCGATTCTTTTTTGAATCTCTACACGTGCAATTCCTTCAACACCAGAAGAAATTTTTATGTTTTTTTGTACATAAT